AGAATCAATATTTTTCCTCGAATATGTCATTGAAAGGTAAAGGATTCAATCCTTTTTAAGAAATCAAGTTTTTGATCGGAATATGAATCAAACCGAAAGATCCCTTAACTCTTAAGGGGACTCATAGAACGAATCACACTTTTACCACTAAACTATACCCGCTATAACTATAATAGAATATTATATACAAATGAACTTTTTGTCGAACAGAGGAATTGGTGTAATAAAGATAGGATCATAAAAGAATCATGAAAATGCGAGTGTCAATGTTTTTCGTGGGGGGTTTCAATTTAATGAGATTCCGGAAAGAAAGGAGGGCTCTTTTAAATAACTAAATAACAAGCTCTACCTGTTCTTTTGCTGGAGGGGTTTTAATAGATATGGCTCGCTAAAACCACTGAAATCATAACAGAAAAATGCATTCATTATTATTTAACAACCCATAGTTTCATTTTTTTTTATTCCCGTAAGGTCGTCAAGTAACTCAAAAAGGGAGAAGGAATTATCAAATAAGAGATGCGACTTTTATATAATTTATATCCATTTATATAAAAAGAATGGAAATAGCTCCGCGTCTTTTTATTGCTGCTTTAATAGAAAGCATTTTTGTTTTCAAATTCAAATCAGCTAAATCCTTTTAGCTTTTAGCTAGGATTCGTTGGAACAAAAAAGGCCCGGCTAGGTATTGACCGGGCCAGGCTATGGGAATAAAAGGCACAAAATCAAAGCAACGGGGTCTTCTTTATTTTTCTTTAGATTTGTCTATTGGATCTTTCGAGCCCTTACTTATATCTAAATGAAATTGCTGGTAAAAGTTGTACATATCTATATAATAAAGAAAGAGAAAGAAAGACTTTTTTCAATCCTTACTTCATGTGTAATGTAACATAGTAATTATTACCTTTTTCAATTGGGAGAGATGGCTGAGTGGACTAAAGCGGCGGATTGCTAATCCGTTGTACGAGCTATTCGTACCGAGGGTTCGAATCCCTCTCTTTCCGTTTCCATTGATGATTGATTTATCTTTCAAATTTTGCAAACCCCCTTTTCCTAGTTCAGCATGTGGAATAGATAAAAAAAATCCTAAGAAATAAAATCAAGCAAGGAAAATGAAAACCCTTTTTATTCTTCACGTCCAGGATTACGTCCTGGATCATTAGATAGAAATCCAAAGATGAACAGAGAAACAAAGAATATCACTACTGTGTAAACGAAAAGTTTAAGAGTAAGCATTACACAATCTCCAAGATCATTTTTTGGAAAAAACGAGAAAAGAGAATAGATCCTCCATTTTTTATACTAGAATATTCTAAATATTTAGAATATTCTAATAGATTCTATCCTATTTTGACACCAAGAAATGAAGTGATTTCTAAAAATAGAAAAGGATTTTCTGAAATTCAAAGTCATTTGTAATAAGAGTCGCTCATTACCAAAAATGGATTTCATACCCCCAATTAAAGATTGGGGGGGACCCTACTAGGGTTAGGGTCTTTCGTTGGAAAAAAGGTCAGAATGACGAAATGGGTCGAGCTGGGTTTTGATTTCTCGAGGTTATCCCCGACTTTCCGTGTTTGAATCGAAGGTTCATACTGTATTAGTTGCTCTTCTTAATTGTTAGAGTTTTTTTCTCGAATAAATCATGAATTTTCTGGGATAGTATTAAAGATTTTATCGAAAACTTACAGCAGCTTGCCAAACAAAGGCTAAGAGAAAAAAGAACAAAGGTATGACTGGCATAACATCTACGATAGGATTCAAAAAAGCATAGGCCTCGGGCAATTTGGCGAAGAAAAGACTAGTCGAATAAAGGGTAGAATTAAGACAGATATAGATCAAACTAAAGATATTAAGCATAACAGACATTTTGTTCTTGGAGATAATTGCATTTTGGTTGAGTTATTGATATAAATAAGGAAAAATGAAGTAAGGTAGACAAAAAGCCCCTCTTTTTCTTTGAACCCACCCAATCAAAAATCCTCCAATTCTCAAAAGAGAATAGAAGAAATCATACTTTCATACAATATCTTAATTGAATTATATGTAATGATCAATAAATTCAGTTGAATTCTATATCTACACGTGTCAAAATCCTAGTAAGAATCTAATCTAGTCTAGAAAAAGATTTTCTATAGATATTTGGACTGGAATTGACGAATACGCAACACCAATATTAGTCTTTATTAGTGTCGAATAGAAATCAAAATGGGGCGTCGCCAAGTGGTAAGGCAACGGGTTTTGGTCCCGCTATTCGGAGGTTCGAATCCTTCCGTCCCAGAGCGTATCCATTCTATCAGAATAAAGATTCCTTTTTAAACAACCTTCTGTTTAAAGGTATAATATTAGTCATAGAATGTGATTCTTTTTTTTTTTTTATTTTAATAATTCAGAGAAGAATCATATCTTTTTTTTCACAACAAACTGAATGGAATTGAGTGCAAATGACACGCAAATGTAACTGAATATATTTGTGATCCAGGTAAGATGGTAACATAGATCACAAAAGTTTGAATTCAAAAGGGGTAGGGCGGGCTTTTCATCATATACCCATCCCCTCATATTGAAGGAAGTTAGTTACTTAGAAAAACCTTAGGTCTCATCTCTATATTGAATTTTCACTGATTTATTTTGAATCAAAATGCGAAGGGGCCTATTTTTCCTATTTCTTTTTCCCTACCCCTTAAACTTAAATGAGGTATCCCAAATTATTAATCTTAATGTTCTGCGGATCCCTGAATTCTAAATAAGAGTAAGAGGGGTCTCTTGGTACTAACTAATTAAATTCACTCAATGAGATTACATCTCTTAAGGTTGCGTTAGGGTAAAATAATAAATAGTAGCAAGGATGTAATCTGGACTTGTTTGTCTTTGTCCCTAGACAAGAGCTAGTTCATATTCCATAAAAAGAGATCTTTTTGAGATTTATGAATCATCATTTCCATTGAATTCGGGGAGTAGATGGCCGTTAATCAGCAACCAAAGATATTTATGAATTTGAATCTCCGTGTCTGTTCGAATCACATTAACAAAGAATAAAGTTACATACGTAACCAATGTATTTTTTTGAACTTTTTAGGGATTTGGTGTTTGGCCTTAATGAATAATTGTAAATCTATCTAATCTAACAATTGAGACGGGGTGACTCATACATTTTATCCACTTGAATGACAAAATTGCAGAAAGATTACTTAACCCCAGGTTAAACAAAATAGGAAAATACATATAAATGAGGAAATGCTTAGCTTCTATGTATGTATTGTTTGATTTCGTTGTATTTCAGTGATAGCAGTCTTTCGATTTTTGTGAAAAAGAATTGTAATTGCTTCAATGTGAAAATGGAAATTTTTAATCCATAACAGTAACAGTTGTTCGGTCTATCTGATATGAAAACCCTCTTTTTGTCCATCTGATTGATAAAATCAGAATCCAAAGGACCTAACTCTTATTTTACATCAGTCTTTTTTAGCTATATCACAAAAAAAGAAATTGAATTTCTTGTTCGATCTAGTTATCTGCTTTAAATTATTGATGAATCAATTCGAAAAGAAAGAGAGATTTCTCTTTGATGATCAAATGTAGTATTTACTGTCAAACTTTATTCAAATAATAATGTAGAAATAGGAAACTTTTTCAATTAGAAAGATTTTTATTGATTCCTTGGGAGTTGAATCTTTGATATTTGAAGAAGTTAGGGTTGGGTCAATGTCAATCTAAATCGAGCCCTAGCCTATCGAGTCACTTGAGGATACAAGATTCAAAAAGAATGCATTTATTCGTATTATTTATATTAGTATTTCCACATTTCTCTTAGATATTTCTGTTAATTTGTTTTTTTTATCAGATTTTTCAGAAAAATTTGGATCATCTATGTATAGAATAAAAAGGGATAGATTACTCTGTCTATGGACGGCTGAACCAATGACTATTCATGATTCCACAATTGAATCAATTCCATACGGGTTACAAATTAGAGGAATGTTATGGTAAAACTTCGTTTGAAACGATGTGGTAGAAAGCAACGTGCGACTTGAAGGACGCGATCCGGTGTGGATTCTTAGCCTTATATCTATCCACCATTTTATATTAGGAATGAAAGTGCTCTTGGCTCGACATCATTTGTTGCACTATTGTTGCACTATAACCCCTCTTTTTTGTTGGGTTGTAATGTAAATAAACATAGTACATGATGGAGCTCGAGTAGAAAGTATTAATTCATTTCTCGGGGGCAAAGATCTAGGGTTAATGCCAATCAATAAATTGAAACAACTTCGTAAGTAGATCTTCGATATAGAAATCGAAAGGATCCGATTTCAGCAAGTTTCAATTAAAAAAGAAAATTTGTTGAAATTGAGAAAACTCTTTTGATCCAAAGTGTATCACCCGAGAATCAACCGTTCGTATGATTCTTTGGTAGAAAGAAATCACAAAAGGGGTATGTTGCTACCATTTTGAAAAGATTGAGAAACACCGAAGTAATGTCTAAACCCAATGATTTAAAACAAAGAGAAAGGATCCCGAAACAAGGAAACACCGTTTTAATTGTCTCAATAACTGGATCAAAATAAAGAATCAAAATAGATTTTCAATGAGACAAACAAAAAGGGGTTAAAGACTACTCAATAAATGAAATTGCCTAAAGATTTTCCTTTGAGCTATTTTTGAGAATTATACAACTTGAGTTATGAGTGCAAATGATTTTTTTTTAGGAGGGACGAAGAAAAAAACGAGTGAAATCATAATCTAATTTATTTTATGGACCTTTTTGCCATTCAGTAGAATTTTATATATAGAGAAAACTTCGAATCATTTTTTCTCGAGCCGTACGAGGAGAAAACTTCCTATACGTTTCTAGGGGGGGGTATTGTTTATCTACATCTATCCCAATGAGCTGTCTATCGAATTGTTGCAATTGATGTTCGATGCCGAAGAGAGGGAAGAGCTCTTCGGAAAGTGGGTTTTTATGATCCGATAAAGAATCAAACTTATTTAAACGTTCCTGC